TCAATTTAAAATATTAATAAAGAGTTTCTAAATAAAATAAATAAACCTCCTAATAGATTAATCAAGATAATAGCTAAAAGAATGGGATTGTAGTTCATATAGAATCCAATTAACCTATGCTTTTTTCTTCTGCTTAAATTAATAGAGAAAAATAAGTTTAAATAATAAAACAAACTTATTAAAGATCCTAAAATAAGAACAAATAAAAAAGCTATATATGGTCTATTTATACTTCTTAAAACAACTATTAACTTAGAAATAAACCCTAATAAAGGCGGTAGCCCTCCTAAGGACAAGAGTATTAGTATAATTCTTATTTGAATAAAACTTGAGTCCTTTAAATTATCTAGATTTTTGATAACACTAGAGTCCCTAAATCATAAACTTGTAAACACGCATAATGAAACCATAATATAAATTATTAAATATGTTTTTATAACTCATTCACCATGGACTAGAGCAAATAAAATTCAACCTAGGTGAGCAATTGAGGAATATGCTAACAGGGCTCGGATTTGTGTTTGATTTATCCCTCCAATCCCTCCTACCAATGCTGATCCCGCACTTATAAAACATAATAAGGTAATTAATCAGTAAGAATTTCTTGATTCCAATAAAGAAGCTATTAAAAATATAGGAGCAAGCTTCTGCCAAGTTGCTAATAATAAACAAGTAATTCAAGATAATCCCGCTATTACACTTGGCAATCAAAAATGAAAGGGAAACAGGCCCAACTTAATAGATAATCCTCTAATTATTATAATAAATCCAACTATACTGGTTATATAACTATCATTAAATGATTCTCAGGTAAATGAAATTCTATATACAAGTAAACTTCCGAAAATTAAGAATCTGGATCCAATTGCCTGTACTACAAAATATTTTACAGCTGATTCTCTTTCCATAGATTTCTTTTGATATACTAAAAGTGGCAGAAATCCAATTAAATTGATCTCTAACCCAGCTCAAATACCTAATCAGTGCAATGATGATAAAGAAAATAGAGTCCCTATTCCTATAACAGCTAAAAATATGTATCTAAAGGGAAGTCTTGAAAACATAAGAAAAAGGATAAAATCGAATTACCCAAAACAAAGTTAGCAGCCCTGTTTTACTCCAAGTTTTTTCTTTATTGAGCTCAGTCTAAAGAACCCTCATTTCATTCATGAAATAATCCTACAATTAAAATAATTAAAAATAAAAATGCACCGACTATAAGTTCTATAGAAAAAGAAGTGCTTATTCTTACTAGTACTGGTAATAATAATACAATTTCAACATCAAAAATTAAAAAAATAATAGCTAATAAAAAAAACCGAAGAGAAAATGGTAAACGAGCAGATTTAATTGGATCAAATCCACACTCAAATGGAGATCTCTTCTCCCGATCTCTTAACGCTCGTTTACTTAACATTCATCCTAATCCTATTACAACACATGATAAAATTAGTGCAATACTTCTTCTTCATAGTCTACTTAACATTTTTAGTGTCAGAGATTTAATTTAATCCCATATTAGTCAACATCAATGACTTCCGTTCATCCGGCGTGACACTTTACTTATAACTACCTCTAAATGAGTAATAACATCTTACACTCTCCTAATTAACAGCTAGGCGCCTCTTTTTGGCTTTCATTTACATATGAAAAGGGACTTTCACCCCTAAGATACGGGCCGAAACCGAATGCAAATTTCTCGCTTTTCACACGTTCTTATAATTTATTAACACGCAGTTATGACCTAGAAGTTTTATAAACTTATTTTCTGAATGCAAATCAGATCTTTTAGATTAAAGTACTAAGTCACTTAATTTCTTAGAGGCATTATTTTATATTGCCGTCTCTAGATTAAAAATCTAGCACTTATATCTCAGTCATCTAAGAAATAAACAACTTAAATTAACACCCTCATCAATAAATAGATAAATATAGGAATAGTCATACTACATCTACAAAATGTCAATACCAGGCAGCAGCCTCGAAACCAAAATGGTGACCGGTAGAAAAATGTTGAAGTCATACTCGCACTAAACACACAAATAAAAAGGTTCTTCCAATTAATACGTGCAATCCATGAAATCCTGTTGCCACAAAAAAACTAGATCCATATGCTCCATCTGCAATAGTAAATGAGGCTTCATAATATTCTCCTCCTTGCAAAAAAGTAAAATAAGCTCCTAAGATTACTGTAGCAATTAATCCTTGAAGTCCTCCTGGGTTATCTCCTTCTATTAAGCTATGATGGGCTCAAGTAACAGTAACTCCAGAAGCCAACAAAACACCAGTATTAAGTAAAGGAACTTCAAAAGGATTTAAAGGAACAATTCCAGCAGGTGGTCAACATGACCCAAGCTCGGGACTTGGTGCTAATCTTCTATGAAAATAGGCTCAAAAAAAAGCAAAGAAGAAACAAACCTCTGAAATAATAAAAAGAATTATACCCCAACGCAGGCCCTTAGATACTTGAATCGTATGAAATCCTTGAAAAGTTGCTTCTCGAATGACATCTCGTCATCATTGAATCATTGTTATAACAATTAATATTAAACCTAAAACTATTGTAATATATCTATATCCATGAAATCATCCGGCAAGACCAGAAGTTAGAAAAAGTGCCCCTATTGATCCTGTTAAAGGTCAAGGACTAAATTCAACTAAATGAAATGGATTTCGTCCCATATACATAAAGTAATCTGCTTCTAGGTAAGAAGTAATGGTGCCACCTTAGCATCTTCAGTGCTATGCTCTATTTTAAGCTATCAAAGTATCTAAAATATGTAATAGAAAGCAAAAAAGATAGCGAAAGCTGAAAGTATTAATGAAATAAAAAAGTTAAAAGATTTGATTTGAATGGTTTGATTTTGACGTGATAGGTTTGATAATAGTATATTTCTTCCTTGTCCCCCTAAAATTTCTATTCATCCTAGATCGATTGATTTTATTATGTTAGTTCCTAATAACATAGAAAATTTTGTAAGGGGCTGTGATGAAATTGGTGCTAAAAATCATATAGTTGCCAAAAAAAATTTTATTTTATTTATTCTCTTTGTCCTAAAGCTTATATCCCAAACTATGCTAGCACTGAAGACCCCTATGGTGATAACTGCAATGGTTATATATTTATAGGTCATTGGTATCACAAACGGAATAGGAGAAAAAGTAATAAAAATAGTCTGTATAAAAAATCCAGCAGAAATTGCAGTAAGGGCTAAGATCGTGGTTGCTCAGTTAATATAAGGGTCTATTTCTATTTTAGAATGATAGGGAGATCTTTTTATATGATCTCAGAGTGAGCAAAATGATAGTCGAAGTGAATAGGCTGCAGTTATTCCTGTGGCTAAGAAAATTAAAAGCACTATAATTATATTTCTTGGACTAACTAATGAAAACTCTAAAATTAAATCTTTTGAATAAAAGCCCCTTAAAAAAGGCGCACCACAAAGAGATAAGTTTGCAATATTTATACATGAGATAGTTAGTGGCGCTTGTTGTGAAATTATTCCTATATGTCGAATGTCTTGGGTGTTAGATCTATTGTGGATAATGGTTCCAGCACATAAAAATAATAAAGCCTTAAATAAAGCATGCGTGTATAAATGAAATAAGGCTAGATAAGGCATTCCCATGGCAAGCCTTATTATTATTACCCCAAGTTGTCTTAAGGTGGAGAGGGCAATGACCTTTTTTAAATCATTTTCATAGTTCGCTCCAATACCAGCTATTAGCAGGGTTAAAACAGATAAGAATAATAGAATTGATTTAAATCCTCTGATGTTATTTAAAAAAGGGAAAAAACGAATTAATAAAAATACACCTGCTGTTACTAGGGTAGATGAATGAACTAAAGCTGAAACTGGAGTAGGTGCTGCTATTGCTGCAGGGAGTCATCTTGAAAATGGAATTTGAGCGCTTTTAGTCATAGCTGCAATGGTTACAGTTATACCTGCTCATATAGAGAGATGAAAATCCCATATTAAGGTAATAGCTCAATGTCCTTGTAGCACTAATAAGGCAATAGAAATAAGAATTATAACATCTCCAATTCGATTTGCAAGTACTGTAATCATACCAGCACCTAGAGATTTCGTATTTTGATAATAAATAACTAGGGCAAATGAAACGATTCCAAGTCCATCTCAACCTAAGAGCAAAGAGGGCAGGCTAGGGATGAATACCAATAAATTTATTGAAAACACAAACAATATGACTAGCCAAGTAAATCGCTTTAGAAAGGGATCATGAGATATATATCTTGAGGAAAATATTATGACGCAACCTGAAATTAAGCTAACAATATTACTAAAGCTAAGTCTGATTCTATCAATAATAAAAATGATTCTAATTATGCAAGAACTTATTTGTATAATAGATCATTCAAATAAAATACAGTTCTGTGTATATAAAAAGGTTATTGTTATTGGAAGTAATAAACTTCTATATACTAAAAGAAATAAGGAACTAATAGAAGAAGACTTTAATTTTGCAAACATGATCAAGTAAAAAAGATTTTATTTTCAACTCCACAGATTGATGTTTTATAATAAACTAACTTGACTATAATTTAAGTTCATATAAAGACTAAGTCCCTTTTGATAATTAATAAGTTACCCGGAATTCAATGTAAAAAAAATAAGGTAAATCTATGTGTTTTAAGTTGTCTAAAAGGTTTTACAAATTTTGGTCTACCTCCATGCTGAATTGATGTAAATAGATATATTCTATATAAGGCTGCTAAGAATCTTATTAATCCTAATGATATTAGAAAATAACTGGAGCTAAAGATCGTGGATGGAAATACTATGATCTCTCCTATAAGATTAATTCTAGGAGGAGCTGCTATGTTTATCACACAAAACAAAAATCATCATAGGGCCAATGATGGAAGAAGTATTAGTATCCCCTTTCTTAAAAAAAGACTTCGAGTGTGAGTTTTTTCATATGTATAGTTTGCCAAGGCAAAAAGAGCGGATGAGCAAAAGCCATGTGAAATTATAAGAACTAAGGCACCTGATCATCCTCATGAAGTATTTGAAAAGGCTCCTGCCAGTATTAGTGATATATGTCCAATTGATGAATATGCAATCAAAGCTTTTAGATCAATTTGTCGAAAACAGATAATACTCGTTAATACCCCACCTCACAAAGCTAAAGAAAAGATGATAACAGAAGTGCTTGAATGATAGAAATTGAAATATTGATAAAATCGAAGAATTCCGTACCCTCCCAGTTTTAAGAGAACGGCTGCTAAAACTATTGATCCAGCAACGGGAGCCTCAACGTGAGCCTTAGGCAGTCATAAATGAACTGTAAATATAGGGAGCTTTACTAGAAAGGCAGTAAATATGATAATTGTTATAAAATCCCACAATCAAGAAGAGTGGTTGATTATTATTTGGTTACGTAAACTTGATATTATTAATATTTGCCTTGAAGACAATTCTATATTAGTTCATAGAATTAATAAAAGAAGAGGTAATGATGCTGCTACGGTATAAATTATTATATATATACCTGCTTGTAGTCGTTCAGGTTGATATCCTCAACCTAAAATCAAAGAAAGTGTTGGAATAAGAGAGGCTTCAAATAAAAAGTAAAATAATAATCTATTAGAAACTAGAAAAGTAGTAACTAAGATTAGATTTAATATTAATAAAAATATAACAAATAGGGTATAAGAGTTATTAGATATTTTTACTCTGTTTTGGCTAGCTAATATTATTATAAGAGAAATTCATAGAGTTAAAAAAATAAGCACTGAAGATATTGAATCCTGAGCTATTAAAGAACTAAAAGATTCATATCCTCAAAAAGGAGTAAAAATGTGTAAAATAGAAAGCGTTCTTCCAAGAGCTAAAGATCACAATTTTTGATATCAAGATCACTTTCTAAAGGGAATGACTAATAAACTAACCGATAATAAAAGCACTCCTAACATTTCTGTAGCGAAAAACTCGATACGTAGTCATTCCCTTGAGATCGAATAATGGCCACTAAAATAGCTAAACCCAGACTAGCTTCACATGCTCCTAAAGTAATTAAAATTAATGAAGTTTGTCCTCTAAAACTAATATTATTAGAGTAAGCGAATATCATAATAAATAGATTTATTGTAGCAGCTTCTAGCCTTAACAGAACACTTAAAAAGTGTTTATATTGGAGAGACAGAGCTAAAAGAGCTATAAAAAATCCTAAAATACTAAGTAGGGTTAAGTAAAATGTTCTCATAACATATTTGCAATAATAGCTTATAAAGAGCATTGGTCTTGTAAATCAAAGGTGAATATATAAATTCTTATTGCTTATAGGTTGATAAGTGAATCGAACACTTTTAGTTTGTTTTCAAGACAAACTGTCCCCAGGAAAACAACCATTAATTCGTATTAGAAATCTAAAATTCTATCTCACATAATGTGAATAAATGGATTAATAATAAAGTAAATAAAATACAAAGCAGTAAATACTTGTCCAATTTGTTCATATGGGGCTTCTACCGGACATCTTCCAATTCAGGTTAAAATAAAAAAAATACCTACAAAGAATCAAAATAAGATTTGATTTATAGGATAAAAAGCCAACGATCGGAATTTTCATATGTGAGTGAATGGAAGTAAGAATAAAATAGCAATTGATATAACTAATCCAATTACACCTCCTAATTTATTAGGGATTGAGCGTAAAATAGCATATGCAAAAAGAAAATACCATTCCGGCTGAATATGCACAGGAGTCACTAAAGGATTAGCCGGAATGAAATTTTCAGGGTCTGTTAATAATTGTGGAGAGAAAAGAACTAACGTAGATAATAATGACAGGACAACAATAAAACCTACTAGGTCTTTAAATCTATAGTAGGGATGGAATGGTACCTTTTCACCGTCTCTCCTTACTCCTAGAGGGTTATTAGATCCGGTCTCATGGAGAAATAAAATATGTAATACTCTTATTCCTATAATAGCGAAGGGAAGCAAAAAGTGAAGTGCAAAAAAACGGGTTAAAGTTGCGTTGTCTACAGCAAACCCCCCTCATACCCATTCAACTAATATTTTTCCGAGGTAAGGAACAGCGGATAAAAGATTTGTAATAACCGTTGCCCCCCAAAATGATATTTGACCTCAAGGAAGAACATAACCTAAAAATGCTGTTCCTATAGTCAAAAATAACAAAATAACTCCAACATTTCAAGTGTGTTGATATAGATACGAGGCATAATATATACCACGACCAATATGAAAATAAATACAAATAAAAAATCATGATCCACCGTTGGCATGTAAGGAACGGAGAAGTCATCCATAGCTTACGTCACGAGTAATATGAATAACAGATCTAAAGGCTAGGTCTACATGTGCAGTATAATGTATAGCTAAAAACAAACCGGTTAAGATTTGAATTCCTAAACAAAGTCCTAGAAGTGATCCAAAATTTCATCAAATAGAAATATTTGATGGCGCTGGAAGATCTACTAAGGCTCCATTAACTACTTTTAAAACTGGATGAACTTTTCGAATAGGGCTTCGCATAGTTATTCTTTAAAAGGACGAAGAGAGGACTGTTGATAGTAACAAATTTTTACAATAACAACTAGGTTAATTAAAAGGATAACTGCTAATCCAATGAGAATAGAAATTATATGAGGAGAGACTATCTCAACCCCATATATTTTAAGACATTTAAAATTAGTATATAAATTACTATAATGTAATGAAGGAAGGTCAATTAATGGGTATATAAACATTAATAAACCTAACGGGGCTATTATAAATATAAAAAAAATTAAAGGGGTTCCCCCACCAAAAAGAATGTTTGGTGATAAAGCAGCAACATAGGCAAATATTACTAATAACCCCCCTACATAAATTAGAAACAAAATATAACCATATCAAGAAGAGATAAGTATGGCTCTAATTGAACATATCAATAAAGTAGAAAATATAATTACTAATCCTAATCTTAGTGGTTGAGCTATTAAGGGTAATATTAATATAGTAGAACCTGTTAAAGTTAATATAATTAGAGCTCTCATTTCGAAGAGTAGGACTTATTTACCTAATCTTTAGCTTCCAATGCTAATATTTTTTTAAACTACAACTTCGAGTAATATATATGATAAGAAATACAATTAATTAATAATAATAATGAAAGTGCTGCAGGGAGAAATCCTTTTCAGGTTAAGCCCATTAAAAGGTCGTAACGAAACCGTGGATATCTCCCCCGTACCCAAATAAAAAGAAAAGCAAAAAATAATACTTTAAATATAAATATCAAATCTCTTTCAAAGAAAATTATTGAGCTTCCTCCAAAAAACAATAATCCTGTAAATAAACTTATTACCAAAATATTAGCATATTCAGCCAAAAAAATTAAAGCAAATCCGGCAGCCCCATACTCAATATTAAATCCTGATACTAGCTCTGACTCACCCTCTGCAAAATCAAATGGAGCTCGGTTAGTTTCAGCAACACATGTTACAAATCACATTAAGGAAACTGGAAATATAATAAAAGTTAGTCAAATAAATTGTTGTGATTCTTTAATTTCAATAAAATTAAATCTACCAACCAAAAACAATGGAAATAATAAAATTAAAGCTATGCTAATTTCATATGAAATGGTTTGGGCGATAGCTCGTAATCTTCCTAGCAATGCATATTTAGAATTTGAGGCTCACCCTGCAATTAAAGTACCATATACATTTAATCCTGAAACACATAAAAAAAATAGAATACCCCATTTAAAGTATGTTGTAGAATATAATCTTGGATACAACTGCCACAATAATAAAGCCAAGATAAATCTAAATACTGGAGCAATAAAATAAGGAGAATAATTAGCCATAGTTGGTTTTGTAATTTCCTTAGTTAATAATTTGGCTGCATCTGCAATTGGTTGAGGAAGCCCCGCCAATCCTACTTTATTAGGCCCTTTTCGGATCTGAATATATCTTAGCCCTTTTCGTTCTAAAAGAGTAAAAAAAGCGACCGCTAATAAAATGCATACATACGAAAATAGGCATGAAACAATGGATAGATACATTATAAAGAAAAGAAATTTCATCTTTATATTTAGGGCTTAAACCTAATGCACTTCATCTGCCATCTTTATATATCAAATAAAGGAGTTTCACCTATGTCTATTGATCCTAAGTCAATTGCAATGTCTTTGCTAATTTGATTTTCACTTTACTTCTATATTATACTAAATCATTTTAGTAATATCTACCATGATATTATAAACTGGTCCTTTCGTACTAAGTCCATATTAAACAATAAAAGATAGAAACTGACCTGGCTCACGCCGGTCTGAACTCAGATCACGTAGAATTTTAATGGTCGAACAGACCAACCCTTAAAGACTTCTGCGTCTTTAGGATATTCTGGTCCAACATCGAGGTCACAAACCTTTTTTTCGATAGGGACTCTTAAAAAAGATAATGCTGTTATCCCTACGGTAACTAATTCCTTTAATCAAAATTTTTGGATCAACACATGTACGTTATTATATAATTTGGAAGCTTTATTTGTTCCTTAGTCGCCCCAACCAAAATTCTTAATAAACATGAATTTATTTATTATATCTTTATCTCATTAATTTTTTTAAAGCTCGATAGGGTCTTCTTGTCTTTTAATTATATATAGGCTTCTTCACCTAAAAATAAAATTCTATATAATTACAATAGAGACAGTTTTATTCTTGTCAAACCATTCATACTAGCCTTCAATTATAAGGCAAATGATTATGCTACCTTTGCACGGTCAGAGTACCGCGGCCGTTTAAAATTATCACTGGGCAGGTCCGACTCCTTATAGCTTATATTCAAGGAGCCATGTTTTTGATAAACAGGCAGAATATTATACTTGCCGAGTTCCTTTATGTAATTTAACTTTAATATATATATTTCAATACTATCAATTTACTTTTTGATATAAATATGTGTATATGTTCTATTAATACTCATCTTAGCATTTATACAACTTATTTATAGTTTATAAGATTTCCTTTATGTATTAGGCAAACAAATTAATTATATTTATTAACATTATATAAAATTATAACAAAATTTTAGTATTATAGCTATTTTCAAGCTTAAATTTAGTATAAAATTTATTATGTTTATTTATTACTTATCCTCGAGCTTATCCTCAAGGACTTAACAATATTAGATTTTATTAAAGAGCACTTTTTATAAAATCATAATATGTAGCACTTCTATGCTTTTTTAAAAGAACTAGCTATCATCTAATTCGAATAAAATTTCATTTCTATCTTTAACTATTAAGAAATTTTTGTCACAATTAACCTATTTTACTATAATAAAAGTTAAAGATAGCTCATTAGATTTCGAGAAATTAAAATTCTAATTCAAATCTAGCTAAGCCATGATACAAAAGGTACGAATTTTTAACTCTTCTATTTTTTGGTTATGTTTTTCCTTTACAGTACTTTAGTAAGATATTATAAAAATCTTTAATCACCTTTACTATATTATTAAATGTTTTAATTAAGATTTAGAAATTCTATTATAATAAAATCTTTACACTTAAAGATAATTTATGTCTTAAATATTTTCTCGGTGTAAACGAGATGTATTAAATCTTATACTATATCTATCATTCAGAAACAATTTCCATTACCTCTACTATGTTACGACTTATCTCATTTTTCAACGAGAGCGACGGGCGATGTGTGCATGTTTCAGAGCCTTATTCAAGATATTTACATAGTTTTTTTTACTTTCAAGTCCTCCTTCAGAAGATAATATTTCAATTATCTTTTCGTAATTATAATTAATAATTGTAACCCATCCTCACCTTTATATTAGCTGCACCTTGATCTGACGTTTAAACTTAAAACTATTTTATTGCTAACTTCTTATTTTTTAAAAGTTACCTGACGACGACGGTATACAAACTGAATTGGCAAATAAAGGTTAGGTCTAGCGTGGATTGTCGATTATGAGACAGGTTCCCCTGAGAGGTCTAAAACACCGCCAAGCCCTTTGAGTTTTAAATTTGTTCAAAAGATTCATAGTACTCTGGTAAACTTACATTAATTTATATCCAAGAATAGTGGGGTATCTAATCCCAGTTTCCCTCAAGGGTTTCGCGGAGTCAATATATAAAAATTAGCTTATATTAGATTATTTACTTATATGTAGATTTTACTCTTTAATAAGAAGTTAATAAACCATTTTTAACTTAAATATTTAACCACCTTTTTACCTTAATATGTATAATATAGCCTCTTGGTGTAACCGCGGATGCTGGCACCAAGTTAACCAGGCTTAAAAACTAAATTAATACAAGCTTTCGCTTTTTACTTAACCTCAGACACTGGTGTTAACGGGACTTTTCAAAATATCATGTATATAATAATATCATAAGATGGAATTGTTTTAGAATTTTATATATTAAAAACAATTATATCTTTCCTCGTCTCAATCAATAAAAACCATGTGTATTTTTTAGTTTTTATTATACTTGTAAGCCAGAGCCAAGCTTTAATTGTTATAGTTATAAATTGATTACCAATATGAAAGGCACTTAACAGTCTTCAGTTTCTTTTTTTATAAAAGGTTTCTAGGGTGTTTCACAAGCACATTAGATTTTCATTCTAAAGGTATAAAGTAAATTTATTAGAAATGCAGAAATCTTTTGAGTATGATATAGTACAGTTGCCTTCCAAGCAAAAGGATTAATAAATTTTAAAAAAGATACCTTATTACAAAGCGGTGTTAGGGCACGAAGAATTTTGATTTCTTAAGAGAGGGACATGATCCTCCTGGTAAAGGTTTTAAGTTAAAATAAACTATAAGCCTTCAAAGCTTAATATAAAGAAAAGCTCTTTAAACCTTGCCCGCCATAGTTTAATTAAAAACATTGACCTGCAAAATCGAAAATGGAGTATCTTCCTGGTGTGTCATGGCTTGTTTGATGGCTGAGAATATAAGCGGTAGACTGTAGATCTATTTACGGAATTAGATTTCCTCAACAAATTTTTTTTATGTAAAATAAGCTAAGATATAAGCTATTGGGTTCATACCCCAGAAATGAATAACAGATTCTTTTACAACTATATTAATTTAATAAGAAAGTTATTATTATCCTGTTAATGAGGGTGTTCATCTGAATATAGCGTGATTAATAAACAAAAAATATAACCTTGAATTAGGCTAATACCAAATTCAAAGATTGTATAAAAAATTTGAATAGATAGTAAAAGAAGTATAGAGAAAACAGAAGATATAAAAAATCTAGTTGTTAAGTAGTTGCCAATTAAAGTTAAAACAATATGTCCAGCTCTTATATTTGCTGTTAGTCGAACAGATAAAGTAATAGGACGAACCATAATTCTAACAGTTTCAATAATCACTAGAAATGGATTCAAAGGGGCCGGTGCTCCTATGGGCAATAGTCCAGCTACAACTGAACTAGGGTTGAAAAATACAGCAGAGATAATTAACGATAATCAGAGAGGCAAGCCTAGGGATAAAGAAACTGCTAGATGACTTGTAGGGCTAAAAACATATGGAATAAGACCCCTTAAGTTTATAAAAATCAAAAATAAAAATAAACCTGCAATAATATTGATAAATCCGCCTATGTGTAGTCCAAATGAACGAAAAATTTGTGAGGACACAGTGTCCTTAAAATGTATAATTAAGCTCATTCATCGTGGAGATATTAGTCAATAACTAGAGCTAAAAATAAGAACAGTTACCAATGAAAAAACCCATATTAATATATATAAAGATATAAAAACTTGATTGTTATCATCAAATGAAGAGAAAATATCTACAAGCATTCTTATCAATTTCATTTATTTTCTTTCATTGAAGCCGGGGCTATTATACTTCTTTGATAAAAAATTTTATTAGATCATCAAATCAAAATAGAGATAACTAGTACAGTAGCTCAAAATAAAATAAATAGAAAAATTCAATTTAATGGTGATAATTGAGGCATCTAAAAAGTACTAAGCTTTATTAGTAACATAAGGCTGACAACCTTATATTATATTTTAACTAACTTTTTATTCTGAGACATTTACTACCCATTCCATAAAATTTTCTAATGGAATTGCTTCTAATACAATAGGTATAAATGAATGATTAGCTCCACAAATTTCAGAACACTGACCGTAAAAAACACCAGGATATTTAATATAAAAACTTAGTTGATTTAGACGTCCCGGAATAGCATCTGCTTTAACTCCTAAAGAAGGAACAGTCCAAGAGTGGATCACATCAGCAGAAGTTACAAGAACTCGAATATCTGTTTGGGTTGGTAGCACAACCCGATGATCAACTTCAAGCAACCGGAAATCTCCTGGTTCTAATTCATTAGTCGGAATTATATATGAATCAAATTCAATATTTAAAAAATCTGAATATTCATAACTTCAATATCACTGATGGCCAATTCTTTTTACAGTTAATCTACAATCTCCTACCTCATCTAAAAGATATAATAATCGTAGTGAAGGAAGGGCCAAAAAAATTAAAATAAATGCGGGAATAATGGTTCAAATTGTTTCAATTTCTTGGCCTTCTACTAAGGATCGGCATGTGTATTTATTTAATATGAGAGATATAGCAGCATAACCCACTAACCTAATAATTATAACTAAAATTATTATCGCATGATCGTGAAAAAAAATTAATTCTTCTATTAGTGGTGAAGCAGCATCTTGAAATCCTAATTGTCCTCATAGACTCATATCTTATATCGTAAATTAACTTTGTACTAATGCACCTGTTTCAGGAGCGTTATGAAAGTCTGCAGGTAAAACATTATCTCATTCTAATGCTGTACTTAAATGGGTTCTTCAAACTACGCTACGCTGGGAAACCAGTGCTTCTCAAACAATAACTATGAAATAAAGAACAGCAATGAAGGAAATTATTGAGCCAATAGAAGAAATTACATTCCACTTGGTATAACAATCAGGATAATCTGAATATCGTCGAGGTATGCCTCTTAACCCTAAGAAATGTTGAGGAAAAAAGGTAACATTTACACCAATAAATATGATATAAAAATGAGCTTTTGTTCATCGACTATGTAAGGTAAGTCCTCTTAATAATGGAAATCAATAATTAAAAGCTCCAAATAGTGCAAAGACTGCCCCTATCGATAAAACATAATGAAAATGTGCAACTACATAGTAAGTATCATGTAATATAATGTCTAATGAAGAATTAGAAAGAACAATACCAGTTAGCCCTCCAACAGTAAATAAAAAAATAAACCCAAGTGCTCAAAGCATTGGTGTTTCATACTTTACCTTAGCTCCATGGATAGTGGCCAGTCAACTAAATACTTTAATTCCCGTAGGAACAGCAATAATTATTGTAGCTGCTGTAAAATAAGCTCGAGTGTCAACGTCTATTCCAACTGTAAATATATGATGTGCTCAAACAATAAACCCCAAGACCCCAATTGCTAATATTGCATAAATTATACCTAAGGTACCAAAAGTTTCTTTCTTAGCAGAGTAATGTCTTACAATATGAGAAATTATACCAAATCCCGGTAGAATTAAAATATAAACTTCCGGATGACCAAAAAATCAGAATAAATGTTGGTATAGAATAGGATCTCCACCTCCAGCTGGGTCAAAAAAAGCGGTGTTAAAATTTCGATCCGTTAAAAGTATAGTAATCGCTCCGGCTAAAACAGGAAGGGATAATAATAATAATACAGCAGTAATTTTTACAGATCACACAAAAAGAGGAAGTCGTTCAAATTGTATTCCACGTCATCGTATATTAATGATTGTTGTAATAAAATTGACCGCACCTAAAATAGATGAGACACCAGCAAGATGTAATGAAAAAATAGCTAAATCTACAGACCCTCCAGCATGTGCTAGATTTCCGGCTAGTGGTGGGTAAACTGTCCATCCTGTACCAACTCCTCTCTCTACAGCGGCAGATGAAAGTAATAATAATAAGGCAGGTGGTAATAACCAGAATCTTATGTTATTTAAACGAGGAAAAGCCATGTCCGGAGCACCTAGTATTAAAGGAACCAATCAGTTACCAAAACCACCAATTATCATAGGTATAACTAAAAAGAAAATTATAACAAAGGCATGTGCAGTTACAATAACATTATATAACTGATCATCCCCTAATAGGGCTCCAGGTTGACCTAGTTCAGCACGAATTAAAAGTCTTAGTGCAGTACCAACTAACCCAGATCACATTCCAAATAAAATATATAAGGTACCAATGTCTTTATGATTTGTAGAAAATAATCAACGCAT